TCGTAGGTCCATCACTTTCATTACATCGATGTGGATTGCCCCGTGAAATAGCAATAGAGCTTTTTCAGACATTTGTAATTCGCGGTCTAATTCGAAAACATTTTGCTTCGAACATAGGAGTTGCTAAGAGTAAAATTCGGGAAAAAGAACCGATTATATGGGAAATACTTCAAGAAGTTATGCAGGGGCATCCTGTATTGCTGAATAGAGCGCCTACTCTGCATAGATTAGGCATACAGGCATTTCAACCCATTTTAGTAGAAGGGCGTGCTATTTGTTTACATCCGCTAGTTTGTAAGGGATTCAATGCAGACTTTGATGGAGATCAAATGGCTGTTCATGTGCCTTTATCTTTGGAGGCTCAAGCAGAAGCTCGTTTACTTATGTTTTCTCATACGAACCTCTTGTCTCCTGCTATTGGGGATCCCATTTCCGTACCAACTCAAGATATGCTTATTGGGCTTTATGTATTAACGAGTGGGAATCGTCGAGGTATTTGTGCAAATAGGTATAATCCGTGTAATCGCAGAAATTCTGAAAATTATAAAAGTAAAAAAATTTTCGATAATAACTATAGGTATACGAAAAAAAAAGATTCTTTTTTTTGTAATTCCTATGATGCAATTGGAGCTTGTCAACAGAAAATAATCAATTTCGATAGTCCTTTGTGGCTCCGGTGGCGACTAGATCAACGCGTTATTTCGTCAAAAGAAGTTCCTATCGAAATTCACTACGAATCTTTAGGTACCTATCATGAGATTTATGAGTATTATCTAGTAGTAAGAAGTATAAAAAAAGAAATTCGTTGTACATATATTCGAACCACTGTTGGTCATATTTCTTTTTATCGAGAAATCGAAGAAGCTATACAAGGATTTTGCCGGGCCTATTCATATGATGATTTAATCACATAGATGAGATATGGTTGGTATCCAAGCTAAGTAGTTTTATGATATCAGTGTGAATTCGTGAATTCAGGTCTCTCCGGTTCAACTATGATCATAGTTTTTTAATTTCTACGTGAATCAAGATAAAGAAAAGGAAGTTTTCCAATCATTGACTCAAACCCATTGTCAAACCAAACCCCATTGAACGGAATATGGAGGTGCTTATGGCAGAACGGGCCAATCTAGTCTTTCACAATAAAGTGATAGGTGGAACTGCCATTAAACGACTTATTAGCAGATTAATAGATCACTTCGGAATGGCCTATACATCACATATTCTGGATCAAGTAAAGACTCTAGGGTTCCGTCAAGCTACTGCTACATCCATTTCATTAGGAATTGATGATCTTTTAACAATACCTTCTAAAGGATGGCTAGTCCAAGATGCTGAACAACAAAGTTTGATTTTGGAAAAACATCATCATTATGGGAATGTACATGCGGTAGAAAAGTTACGCCAATCCATTGAGATATGGTATGCTACAAGTGAATATTTGCGACAAGAAATGAATCCTAATTTCAGGATGACTGATCCTTTTAATCCAGTTCATATAATGTCTTTTTCAGGGGCTAGAGGAAATGCATCTCAAGTGCACCAATTAGTAGGTATGCGAGGATTAATGTCGGATCCACAAGGACAAATGATTGATTTACCTATTCAAAGCAATTTACGCGAAGGACTGTCTTTAACAGAATATATCATTTCTTGTTACGGGGCCCGTAAAGGTGTTGTGGATACTGCTGTACGAACATCAGATGCTGGATATCTTACACGCAGACTTGTTGAAGTGGTACAACATATTGTTGTACGTCGAACAGATTGTGGTACCATTAGAGGGATTTCTGTGAATACTCGGAATGGAATGATGTCGGAAAGAATTTTAATACAAGCATTAATTGGTCGTGTATTAGCAGATGATATATATATAGGTTCACGATGTATTGCCACTCGAAATCAAAATATTGGGATTGGACTTATAAATCGATTCATAACCTTTCAAACACAACAAATATCTATTCGAACCCCCTTTACTTGTAGAAATACATCTTGGATCTGTCGGTTATGTTATGGTCGGAGTCCTACTCATGGTGACCTAGTGGAATTAGGAGAAGCTGTAGGTATTATTGCAGGCCAATCTATTGGAGAACCTGGTACTCAACTAACATTAAGAACTTTTCATACCGGCGGAGTATTCACAGGAGGTACTGCAGAACATGTGCGAGCCCCTTCTAATGGAAAAATTAAATTCAATGAGGATTTGGTTCATCCTACACGTACACGTCATGGGCATCCAGCTTTTCTATGTTATATAGACTTGTATGTAACTATTGAAAGTAACGATATTTTACATAATGTGACTATTCCACCAAAAAGTTTTCTATTAGTCCAAAATGATCAATATGTAGAATCAGAACAAGTGATTGCTGAGATTCGTGCGGGAACATACACTTTGAATTTGAAAGAAAAAGTTCGAAAACATATTTATTCTAACTCAGAAGGAGAAATGCATTGGAGTACCGATGTGTACCATGCATCAGAATTAAAACATAGTAACGTCCATATCTTACCAAAAACAAGTCATTTATGGCTATTATCAGGAAGATCGTGCAAGTTCGGTACAATCTCTTTTTCACTCTACAAGGATCAAGATCAAATGAATGTTCACTTTTTGTCTACCGGAAAAAGAGATATTTCTAACCTTTTAGTAAGTAATGATCAAATAAAACATAAATTCTTATGTTCTAATCCTTCTAGTAAAAAAGAAAGTAGGATTCCTGATTTTTCAGGATTTAATAAAACTATATGTATGGATCATTGTCATTTTATACATCCTTCGATTTTTCACGATACTTCGAACTTATTGGCAAAGAGGCGAAGAAATAGATTCATCATTCCATTTCCATTTCAATTAACTCAAGAACACGACAAAAAACTGATGTCTCCTGTCGGTATCTCAATTGAAATACCTATCAATGGTATTTTTCATAGAAATAGTATTCTTGCTTATTTCGATGATCCTCAATACAGAACACAAAGTTCGGGAATTACTAAATATAGGACTATAGGAATTCATTCCATTTTTAAAAAAGAGGATTTAATTGAGTATCGGGGAGTCAAAGAATTTAAGCCAAAATACCAAATCAAAATAGATCGATTTTTTTTCATCCCAGAGGAAATGCATATTTTACCTGAATCTTCTTCCATAATGGTACGGAACAATAGTATTATTGGAGTAGATACACCAATCACTTTAAATATAAGAAGTCGAGTAGGCGGGTTGGTCCAAATAGAGAAGAAAAAAAAAAAAATGGAATTAAAAATATTTTCTGGGGATATCTATTTTCCTGGAGAAATGGATAAGATATCCCGACACAGTGGCATCTTGATACCATCCCGAACGGTAAAAAAAAATTCTAAGGAATCAAAAAAAATTAAAAATTGGATCTATGTCCAATGGATCACAACTACCAAGAAAAAGTATTTTGTTTTGGTTCGACCTGTAATTCTATATGAAATAACGGACGGTATCAATTTAGTCAAATTTTTTCCGCAAGATCTGTTCCAGGAAAGGGATAATTTGGAACTTAAAGTTCTCAATTATATTCTTTATGGAAATGGAAAATCAATTCGAGGAATTTCTGACACAAGCATTCAATTAGTTCGGACTTGTTTAGTCTTAAATTGGGATCAAGACAAAAAAAATTCATCTATCGAAGAGGCCCGCGCTTCTTTTGTTGAAGTAAGTACAAATGGTTTGATTGGAGATTTCCTAAAAATTGACTTAGCAAAATCCCATATTTTATATATCAGAAAACGAAATGATCCGTCCGGTTCGAGATTGATCTCGAATAATAAGTCAGATAGGATAAATATCAATCCCTTTTTTTCTATTTACTCCAACAAGACAAAAATTCAACAATCACTTAGCCAAAATCATGGAACTATTCGTATGTTGTTGAATAGAAAAAAGGAATGTCGATCTTTGATAATTTTGTCATCATCTAATTGTTTTCAAATGGGACCATTCAACAATGTAAAATATCACAATGGGGTAAAAGAAGGAATTAATATAATTAAAAGAGATCCTATAATTCCAATTAAGAATTCGTTAGGTCCTTTAGGAATAGCCCTTCAAGTTGCAAATTTTTATTCATTTAACCGTTTAATAACTTATAATCAGATCTTGATAACTAAAAATTTGCAACTTGTCAAGTTAAAGGAAACTTTTCAAATATTTAAATATTATTTAATGGATGAAAACGAAAGAATTTATAAGCCCGATCTATGCAGTAACATAGTTTTAAATCCATTTCATTTGAATTGGCATTTTCTCCATCATAATTATCATCATAATTTTTTTGAAAAAACGTTTACAATAATTAACCTTGGGCAATTTATTTGCGAAAATGTATGTATAGCTCAAACGAAAAACGAACTACACCTAAAATCAGGTCAAGTTCTAATTGTTCAAATGGATTCTGTAGTAATAAGATCGGCTACCCCTTATTTGGCTCCTCCAGGAGCAACTGTTCATGGCCATTATGGAGAAACCCTCTATGAAGGAGATATATTAGTTACTTTTATATATGAAAAATCCAGATCTGGTGATATAACACAGGGTCTTCCAAAAGTGGAACAGGTATTAGAAGTGCGTTCGATTGATTCCATATCGATGAACCTAGAAAAGAGAGTTGACGCTTGGAACGAGCATATAACAAGAATTCTCGGCATTCCCTGGGGATTCTTGATTGGTGCTGAGCTAACTATAGTCCAAAGTCGTATTTCTTTGGTTAATAAAATCCAAAAAGTTTATCGATCCCAAGGAGTACACATCCACAATAGACATATAGAAATTGTTGTGCGTCAAATAACATCAAAAGTCTTGGTTTCAGAAGATGGAATGTCTAATGTTTTTTCACCCGGTGAATTAATTGGGTTGTTGCGAGCTGAACGAACGGGACGTGTCTTGGAAGAAGCAATTTGTTATCGAGCTCTATTATTGGGAATAACAAAAACTTCTTTGAATACTCAAAGTTTCATATCTGAAGCAAGTTTTCAAGAAACTGCTAGAGTTTTGGCAAAAGCCGCTCTCCGGGGTCGTATCGATTGGTTAAAAGGTCTAAAAGAGAACGTTGTTTTAGGGGGAATGATACCCGTTGGTACCGGATTCAAAAGAGTAATGCACCGTTCAAAGCCAAGGCAACATAATAAGATTACGTTGGAAATAAAAAAAAAAAATTTATTCGAGGGAAAAATGAGAGATATTTTGTTCCACCACAGAGAATTATTTGATTTTTTCGTTTCAAAGAATTTATGCGATACATCAGAGCAATCATTTCTAGGAATTAATGATTCCTAAGAGTGGATTCATCCCTTTAAACGAGGTCATTTTATTTGACAAGAAAAAAGTAAAAAAAAAAAATGAATGGTCTGATCATGTATCAACAGCCCATCTTCTATAGAAGAGAAGGTTCCATCGGAACAATTTTTTATTTCTATTTCAGGATACCGGGTCTCTTTTTTTTTTCAATTTTTTTTTTTTTAAGTGTGGGGATAAATGACAAAAAGATATTGGAACATAACTTTGGAAGAGATGATGGAAGCAGGAGTTCATTTTGGCCATGGTACTAGGAAATGGAATCCTAGAATGGCACCTTATATATCTGCAAAACGTAAGGGTATTCATATTACAAATCTTACTAGAACTGCTCGTTTTTTATCAGAAGCTTGTGATTTAGTTTTTGATGCAGCAAGTAGGGGAAAACAATTCTTAATTGTTGGTACAAAAAATAAAGCAGCTGATTCAGTAGCACGGGCTGCAATAAAAGCTCGATGTCATTATGTTAATAAAAAATGGCTCGGCGGTATGTTAACAAATTGGTATACTACAGAAACGAGACTTCATAAGTTTAGGGACTTGAGAACGGAACAAAAGACAGGGAAATTCAATTGTCTTCCAAAAAGGGATGCTGCTATGTTAAAGAGACAATTATCTCACTTGGAAACATATTTGGGCGGTATTAAATATATGACGGGGTTACCTGATATTGTAATAATCGTTGATCAGCAAGAAGAATATACAGCTCTTAGAGAATGTATCACTTTAGGAATTCCAACGATTTGTTTAATCGATACAAACTGTGACCCGGATCTCGCAGATATTTCGATTCCGGCTAATGATGATGCTATAGCTTCAATCCGATTAATTCTTAACAAATTAGTATTTGCAATTTGTGAGGGTCGTTCTAGCTATATACGAAATTCTTGATTAATAATAAGATAAATAAATTCTTTGATTAGGAGAATTCATAGATTTATGCAATCGGTTACTATAGTATTATTAAATCGTATTAAATCGCACAAAAAGAAAAAGGATAAAAATAAGCGGAACTATTATGTAATTAGTCGGTATTTAAAATATAAAATTTAAGTAGACAAATCAAAAAAGAGATGGTTGAATCAAAATAATTCCTTTTCAAGTTCCATTTTTTTTAGAGGGCAAGGCAATATGAATGTTCTATTATGTTCCATCAACACATTAAAAAAATTATACGATATATCCGCTGTGGAAGTAGGTCAACATTTCTATTGGCAAATAGGAGGTTTCCAAGTACATGCCCAAGTACTTATTACTTCTTGGGTTGTAATTGCTATCTTATTAGTTTCAGCGATTCTAGTTGTTCGAAATCCACAAACCATTCCCACTTTCGGTCAGAATTTCTTTGAATTTGTCCTTGAATTCATTCGAGACGTGAGCAAAACTCAGATTGGAGAAGAATATGGTCCGTGGGTTCCTTTTATTGGAACTATGTTTCTATTTATTTTTGTTTCAAATTGGTCAGGGGCTCTTTTACCTTGGAAAATCATACAGTTACCTCATGGGGAGTTAGCTGCACCCACAAATGACATAAATACTACCGTTGCTTTAGCTTTACTTACGTCAGTAGCATATTTCTATGCGGGTCTTTCAAAAAAAGGATTAGCTTATTTTGGTAAATACATCCAACCAACTCCAATCCTTTTACCGATTAACATCTTAGAAGATTTCACAAAACCCTTATCCCTTAGTTTTCGACTTTTCGGAAATATATTAGCTGATGAATTAGTAGTTGTTGTTCTTGTTTCTTTAGTACCCTTAGTAGTTCCTATACCAGTAATGTTCCTTGGATTATTTACAAGTGGTATTCAAGCTCTTATTTTCGCAACTTTAGCTGCGGCTTATATAGGTGAATCCATGGAAGGCCATCATTGACTAGTTTTCGAAATAGTCTTTTTTAATTTAGCCTGCCGCAATATAGATAATATATGCGGTTCAAGATAATCTATTTATGTTCCCTCTAAATATAAAAAATAGAAAGAAGTTTTGAAAATTTGAAGGGGTAGGTTATCAAAAAGATACAATAAGGGATCAAAAAATAAGTATACTATTCAGTGTAATCAATGTAATAGTAAAATATAAAAGATTATCTCGGAATTGTAAAAAAAAAATTAAAATCTAAATCACTCCGTTTCTGATATTTCTATGCAATAATTTGGTCGAACAAATTGATT